TATTTGATTCCATCCATAAATCCATTTTCTTCCCTATGAGTTCCAGTATCGATAAGAATTATAGTTCTTACTGTTCATATGTTATGGTATGAATATACCATACCAATTCGCTATGTATGGATGATGAGATTCCATTGATACAGAGCCAATTCCAATAGACTTATTGAATGTTCCCATTGGCGTGCATCCAGCAGGAATTGAACCTACGAATTTGCCAATTATGAGTTGGGCGCTTTAACCATTCAGCCATGGATGCTTAACAGGGATCATCGTACATCGTGAATAACCAAATTCCAATTGAAATGAAATCTTTAGGAGGAATCAATGAAACGACATCAATTCAAATCCTGGATATTCGAATTGAGAGAGATCAAGAATTCTCACTATTTCTTAGATTCATGGATCAAATTCGATTCAGTGGGATCTTTCACTCACATTTTTTTCCACCAAGAACGTTTTATGAAACTCTTTGACCCCCGAATTTGGAGTATCCTACTTTCACGTGATTCACAGGGTGCAACAAGCAATCGATATTTCACGATCAAAGGTGTAGTACTGCTTGTAGTAGTGGTCCTTATATCTCGTATTAACAATCGAAAGATGGTTGAAAGAAAAAATCTCTATTTGATGGGGCTTCTTCCTATACCTATGAATTCCATTGGACCCAGAAAGGAGACATTGGAAGAATCTTTTTGGTCTTCCAATAGAAATAGGTTGATTGTTTCGCTCCTGTATCTTCCAAAAAGGAAAAAGATTTCTGAGAGTTGTTTCATGGATCCGCAAGAGAGTACTTGGGTTCTCCCAAGAAAGAAAAAGCGTATCATGCCTGAATCTAACCGGGGTTCGCGGTGGTGGAGGAACCGGATCGGAAAAAAGAGGGATTCTAGTTGTCAGATATCTAATGAAACCGTAGCTGGAATTGAGATCTCATTCAAAGAGAAAGATAGCAAATATCTGGAGTTTCTTTTTTTATCCTATACGGATGATCCGATCCGCAAGGACCATGATTGGGAATTGTTTGATCGTCTTTCTCCGAGGAAGAAACGAAACATAATCAACTTGAATTCGGGACAGCTATTCGAAATCTTAGGGAAAGACTTGATTTGTTATCTCATGTCTGCTTTTCGTGAAAAAAGACCAATTCAGGGGGAGAGTTTCTTCAAACAACAAGGAGCTGGGGCAACTATGCAATCCAATGATATTGAGCATGTTTCCCATCTCTTCTCGAGAAACAAGTGGGGTATTTCTTTGCAAAATTGTGCTCAATTTCATATGTGGCAATTCCGCCAAGATCTCTTCGTTAGTTGGGGGAAGAATCAGCACGAATCGGATTTTTTGAGGAACGTCTCGAGAGAGAATTGGATTTGGTTAGACAATGTGTGGTTGGTAAACAAGGATCGGTTTTTTAGCAAGGTACGGAATGTATTGTCAAATATTCAATATGATTCCACAAGATCTATTTTCGTTCAAGTAACGGATTCTAGCCAATGGAAAGGATCTTCTTCTGATCAATCCAGAGATCATTTCGATTCCGTTAGAAATGAGAATTCAGAATATCACACATTGATCGATCAAACAGAGATTCAGCAACTAAAAGAGAGATCGATTCTTTGGGATCCTTCCTTTCTTCAAACGGAACGAACAGAGATAGAATCAGATCGATTCCCGAAATGCCTTTTTGGATCTTCCTCCATGTCCTGGCTATTCACGGAACCTGAGAAGCGGATGAATAATCATCTGCTTCCGGAAGAAATCGAAGAATTTCTTGGGAATCCTACAAGATCGATTCGTTCTTTTTTCTCTGACAGATGGTCAGAACTTCATCTGGGTTCGAATCCTACTGAGAGGTCCACTAGAGATCATAAATTGTTGAAGAAAAAACAAGATGTTTCTTTTGTCCCTTCCAGGCGAGCGGAAAAGAAAGAAATTGTTGATATATTCAAGATAATTACGTATTTACAAGATACCGTCTCAATTCATCCTTCGGAACCAGATCCGGGATGTGATATGGTTCCGAAGGATGAACCGGATATGGACAGTTCCAATAAGATTTCATTCTTGAACAAAAATCCATTTTTTGATTTCTTTCATCTATTCCATGACCGGAACAAAGGGGGATACGCGTTACGCCACGATTTTTTTGAATCAGAAGAGAGATTCCCAGAAATGGCGGATCTATTCACTCTATCAATAACCGAGCCAGATCTGGTGTATCATAGGGGATTTGCCTTTTCTATTGATTCCTACGGGTTGGATCAAAAAAGATTCTTGAATGAGGTATTCAACTCCAGAGATGAATCGAAAAAGAAATCTTTATTGGTTCTACCTCCTCTTTTTTATGAGGAGAATGAATCTTTTTCTCGAAGGATCAGAAAAAAATCGGTCCGGATCTACTGCGGGAATGAGTTGGAAGATCCCAAACTAAAAACAGCGGTATTTGCTAGCAACAACATAATGGAGGCAGTCAATCAATATAGATTGATCCGAAATCTGATTCAAA